AGAAAAAGTTTCCTTTACTCGCGACTATAAAGAGCGGGGCGGTAGCACGGGCTAGCTCAATTGGGTTATATAGGGCAAAAAGCGCCTGCCGAATCAACGTGATAGGGGGAGAGGAAAGAAAACTATGCGTTCAAGTTCCGAACCCAGAATGGAACACTTTTCCTACAGGCAAGGGGTTGCTATCAAAAGCCGGCCTACCAACAACTAGGGTTCGACGTAACGTAAAAAGAAGACCCAATCGTCCATGAACCACTGGGGATTGGCTTGAGAAAGCAAGACTAGAAGAAAGATTTCTTGTGTTATAGAGGGGTAGACTGATTCTCAAAGCTCGCACGGGAATCGAGTACTTCTTAAGCGGGAAGTCAGGTTTAGTAGAAGGGTAGGATCCAGTAGGGTTAGAATCTTTGTTAGCAGTCTAGGGCGATGGCGAAGGTTTTAGCCCGTGGGCGATCTAATCATAGGAATGATAATAGGATAGGGCGGTCAATTAAATTAGTCCGGTGGCGACATTCAGAATAGCTTCTAATATGTTCTGGTGTTGATACTAGGTTTGGTGGGTTTACAAAGGAGAACTGGCTAACGAAGCCTTTAGTACTGACCCGTAGTACGTACTCTTTCGAAGTCCTCATAGTTGAACTAGTATGTGTTTGTTTTCTCGGGTTTGCTCGCATTTGAGAGCCTTACCTCTTCAATGTTTATACTTCCGGAGTGAGTCCCACGAGATAGATCCTTAGGAAGGGGGCTGGTAGCCTCCTGTGGTCTAGGTTGCACCAGGTAATATGGAAGGCAAATTGCACGCACGGGACAGAAGAAAAGTTTCCGTTTCCTTTTATTAGTCTGAGTTCATCTTTTCGCGTGTACACACACTGAAGAGAATTATATCCCTTTCATTAAATAGGTAGCTCACTGGAGCAAGCAACGAAGTGCCATAGGGTTCAGGATAAACTAACTGGTACAATCTCTTTGTGGATCAATCAATCTATAGAGTTCATAGAGAAGGAAAAACCTGAGATTAGAGTTGGAGAAAGCCGCATAGAATACGAAAAGCAAAGGCGAAGGTTACTTTACATCTCAGTCGAAAGCGGTTAATCCGGATCCATTTCATAAGTGGACTCTCCCGGGGAATATCCATCTCAAAGGTCTTCGCTCGGTTCCATAGTCCAATCTAAAGCCTGTGAGGCTGGAAACTTCTACAACAATCTTACATACCCACTTCCCATCACCACAAGAAAAGTAAACGATACAGTAAATGGAGAATCCCCATACTAATACCTAAGCACTGTTCACTCAAAAAAATACCTAAGCACTGCATCAATACCTAAGCACTGATACCTTTGAAAGATTCATTGATCGGATTGCTTTCGTCCTAAGAAGCAGAGACAGGAATTGCTACTTGAACTAGAAAGCATACTACTAATAGTTATTCATGTGCACATCCCGTAGGCAAGGAAAGAGATTCGTTGAAACAAAGAAAAAAGGAAAATCCAATCCCTTGTTGATGACAATCGTAGGGCTCTGACCGCCCCTCCTGCAGCCTCTGAGTAAGCCTCCCTCATAATAGGTCCGGAATCCGCCTCCACGTGGCACGCACGTGATGACACACAGTTGGTTGCCCGGGAGATAGAGATAGAACTGTAGCGATCCCCTCTCCTACTTCTATCTAGTCGAGATCACCAAGAACGCCTTAGCAGATACATTTCAAGATCGAGTTCGCCAGTCCGTCCTGATAGTTCGAGGGCCGTGAGAAGCATCCCAAAGGGAGGAGAAATATCTTGCTTTGAGGCTCGCTCTAGATCGGATGATTCCATGGGGCCTATATGGAGCTAGTGATGGGAGCCTCCCGGGCAGGCGAGGAAGCGAATGCGCTCTTTTTGGACAGCTTTCAATAGAAGATAGAGCTCTGTTCTTTCCTTTCAAAGCTGCTTTCTGTTGGTCAACAACCAACCTTTGGTTGCCTTAGTTCTTCACTACTCGTACTGGAAGGCCTCTCCTTCAGTATGGAGGGATTCAAAAAAACAAAAAAGAACCTTTCCTCTCCTCAGCCATAGTGAGCGAAGGTTCAAAGCAATAAGCTAACCCTTCTGACTCTGCATCTCCATATCTATCTATTTCTCCATCTGCTGGCTAGCCTCTAACGGAACCCTTGGAGGCGGAACTAGAACCATTTCATCCATTCCTGGCCATAGCACGAGCAACAAATAAGGCAAAGTCAAGGAGAAGGCGCCTCTCTGCTTTTTTTTAGGTTTATTCCTCACTTTGTTCATGATAGTAGGTCGAGTGGCCACTGTTCCCCTTTATAGTGGAGTTTCGCCTGTTTCCTTGGCCTTCTCTTTTGAGCTTCTTGTAATCAAGCGCGAATCAAATGAACTGGAATCCTATCTATGGGCCTGTACCTAAACTCTGAAAGCGGGAACCTCTATTGTCGTCCCACATTCCTAAATGAAAGCGGTCACTCTAATTCCGTTTATCTCCTTAACAGTAGAGCCACTCCTAGTTTCCC